GTTCAATAAAAAAAAATGAACAATTATAAATTATAATTCTATAGGGTTTAATAAAAATTAAATGAATCTTTTGATAAAATTGCTATGCTTAGTGTGTGACTCGTTGGTTTTTTGAGGGTTAGTATAAAAACCAGCCCCATAGTATAAACAAATAACTATAGAAGTAATAACCAACTCATCACTTCGTATTATCTGGATCCAAAGAACCAGTCAAGATATGATATATTGTTCATATTGTTGTAGCAACTGAAATCTTTTTTAATTTATTAAAAAATCTGCTTCTAAATTGTTAATAATAAAAAAAAGAAAGGGTATGGATAAATGGAAGGATGAGAGGAAGAAAGAAAATATTGATGATATATAATTCCAATATGTAAGGTCTATGAGTCATCTCATAAAAAATCTGTGTAATAAAGCATCAATACGGATTCATCATTAAATGGATCTGCTCATCGAACAAAAAATAAAGAGCTTCGAGCCAATAAAGACTAAGAATATTGACTCAAGAACTAATAGCTCCATTGTAGAATTCAGACCTAACCATTAAATAAGAAGCGATGGGAACGACGGAACCTGTGAATTCAAAAGATTCTATGAAAATGAATTTGAATGATTCATTGATCGGGATGGCGGAACCGACCAGAGACCAATTCATCTATTCGGAAAAGTTATGAACGAATGATAGAACTGAAATAGAAATGTAAAGAGTAAATATTCGCCCGCGAAAACTTTATTTTCTTGGATTGCTAAATTTGGGTCAATCCAATACGATAAAGAGTAAAACAAAAAAAAGATTCCTTTTAAGATTCTAATATCGATAAATAGAAGAAAAAATAGTTTAGTTATTAATATTAATAGTTATTAATATATATATTTAATTTCATTATTATTATTATATATATCTATACAAACAAAATAGACAAATCAAGATATACAAATTAATAAGATTTGATCTAGATTAAATGAAATCCATGATTCAGTTATTAAAATTAAATATAAATACATCTATGCATAATATTATATCTGAATAGAATTCAAATTGAACTCAAAATCTTTAATTTGAATTTATTTTATTCGCGAGGAGCTGGATGAGAAGAAACTCTCACGTCCGGTTCTGTAGTAGAGATGGAATTCAAAACAAACCATCAACTATAACCCCAAAAGAACCAGATTCCGTAAACAACATAGAGGAAGAATGAAGGGAATATCTTATCGAGGTAATACTATTTGTTTTGGTAAATACGCTCTTCAGGCACTTGAACCCGCTTGGATCACATCTAGACAAATAGAAGCAGGTCGACGAGCAATGACACGAAATGCACGTCGCGGTGGAAAAATATGGGTTCGTATATTTCCAGATAAACCGGTTACAGTAAGACCCGCAGAAACACGTATGGGTTCAGGTAAAGGCTCTCCCGAATATTGGGTAGCGGTTGTTAAACCAGGTCGAATCCTTTATGAAATGGGTGGAGTAACAGAAACTATAGCCAGAAGGGCTATTTCAATAGCAGCGTCCAAAATGCCTATACGAGCTCAATTTATCATTTTGGGATAAAAAAGAAATAGGCCTTACTTAAAAACTTAAAAATAGTGGGTGCAGGTTTCTTTTTTTGGACAAATAATATTTCTTTTTTTCTTCGACCTTTGTATTGTAAAAAACAGATAAAAAAATGATATGATTCAACCTCAAACCCATTTGAATGTAGCAGATAACAGCGGGGCTCGAGAATTGATGTGTATTCGAATCATAGGAGCTAGCAATCGTCGATATGCTCATATTGGTGACGTTATTGTTGCTGTGATCAAAGACGCAGTTCCAAACATGCCTCTAGAAAGATCAGAAGTGGTCAGAGCTGTAATTGTCCGTACTTGTAAAGAACTTAAACGTGACAACGGTATGATAATACGATATGATGACAATGCTGCAGTTGTGATTGATCAAGAAGGAAATCCAAAAGGAACTCGAGTTTTTGGTGCGATTGCCCGAGAATTGAGACAGTTCAATTTTACTAAAATAGTTTCATTAGCTCCCGAGGTATTATAAAATAAGACCACGATATAGTAGGGTATTTAAAAGAAATAGATTAAGATTCATTTAGTAGATTTTCTCTCACGTATATACCTTTCAAAATTAATATTTATAAACAAACACGTAAAAAAAAAAAAAGAAAAACATGTTGATTATATCGAAATTTGGAGGCACCAATAATTTTAATTAATCATGAGTAGTGATACTATTGCTGACATAATAACTTCTATACGAAATGCCGATATGTATAGAAAAAGCGTGGTTCGAGTAGCATCTACTAATATCAGCCAAAGTATTGTTAAAATACTTTTACGAGAGGGTTTTCTCGAAAATGTGAGAAAACATCGAGAGAACAACAAATATTTTTTGGTTTTAACCCTACGACATAGAAGGAATAGGAAAAGGACTTATAGAAATCTTTTAAATTTAAAACGGATAAGTCGGCCGGGTCTACGAATCTATTCTAACTATCAAAGAATTCCTAGAATTTTAGGTGGGATGGGGGTTGTAATTCTTTCTACTTCTCGAGGTATAATGACAGACCGAGAGGCTCGACTAGAAAGAATAGGCGGAGAAATTTTGTGTTATATATGGTAATCTTTCTAATATCCGATATGAAACTTCTTTTTTGTGAAAAAGAAAAGAGAAGGGGTGGGTTCTCTAATAGGGTTCTTCCTCCACTAGTTGATACTTCAAGGGGGTTTTACCTGGAATGAAAGAACAAAAATGGATTCATGAAGGTTTAATTACTGAATCGCTTCCCAACGGTATGTTCCGGGTTCGTTTAGATAATGAAGATATGATTCTAGGTTATGTTTCAGGAAAGATCCGACGTAGTTTTATACGGATACTGCCAGGAGATAGAGTAAAAATTGAAGTAAGTCGTTATGATTCAACCAGAGGTCGTATAATTTATCGACTCCGCAACAAAGATTCGAAAGATTAGGTGTTTTTTAACTTCACCATTTCTTTCGTAGGAATACGATTCGAAATCGAAAATTTCAAGAAACTTATTTTCTTCCAAAAAGTGGATTCAAAATTAAAGTAAGGAGTGGCAAATATGAAAATAAGAGCTTCCGTTCGTAAAATTTGTGAAAAATGTCGACTAATCCGTCGTCGGGGACGAATTATAGTAATTTGTTCCAACCCAAGACATAAACAAAGACAAGGATAATCAAACTCGTTAAAGACCTGATATACAAATAGGGAATCTGTTTTGACATGAAATGGATATATCCATATATCTCTGACTCAAATTTATGAGATCATAAAATATGGCAAAAGCTATACCGAAAAGGGGTTCACGTGGACGTATTGGTTCACGTAAGAGTACACGTAAAATACCAAAGGGGGTTATTCATATTCAAGCAAGTTTCAATAATACCATTGTGACTGTTACAGATGTACGCGGGCGGGTGGTTTCTTGGTCCTCTGCCGGTACTTGTGGCTTCGGAGGTACAAGAAGAGGGACACCGTTTGCTGCTCAAACCGCAGCGGCAAATGCTATTCGTGCAGTAGTAGATCAAGGTATGCAACGAGCAGAAGTCATGATTAAAGGTCCAGGTCTCGGAAGAGACGCAGCATTACGAGCTATTCGCAGAAGTGGTATACTATTAACTTTCGTACGGGATGTAACCCCTATGCCACATAATGGCTGTAGACCCCCGAAAAAAAGACGTGTGTAGAAATAAAAAAGGAAGATATTTGAATAGTAAGAGAAACAAGAGAAATAAATGATTCAATGATCTGATCAAATAATATTATTATGGTTCGAGAGAAAATAACAGTATCTACTCGGACACTACAGTGGAAGTGTGTTGAATCAGCAGCAGACAGTAAGCGTCTTTTTTATGGGCGCTTTATTCTGTCTCCGCTTATGAAAGGTCAAGCAGACACAATAGGCATTGCGATGCGAAGGGCTTTGCTTGGAGAAATCGAAGGAACATGTATCACACGCGCAAAATCTGAGAAAATATCACACGAATATTCTACGATAACGGGTATTCAAGAATCAGTACATGAAATTTTAATGAATTTGAAAGAAATCGTATTGAGAAGTAATCTCTATGGAACTTGTGAGGCGTCTATTTGTGTCAGAGGCCCTGGATATGTAACTGCTCAAGATATCATCTTACCGCCTTATGTAGAAATCGTCGATAATACACAGCATATAGCTAGCTTGACAGAACCCATTGAGTTGGTTATTGGATTACAAATAGAGAAGAATCGCGGATATCTTATAAAAGCGCCAAATACCTTTCAAGATGGAAGTTATCCTATAGATCCTGTATTCATGCCTGTTCGAAATGCGAATCATAGTATTCATTCTTATGAAAATGGTAACAAAGAAATACTATTTCTCGAAATATGGACAAATGGAAGTTTAACTCCTAAAGAAGCACTTCACGAAGCCTCCCGGAATTTGATTGATTTATTGATTCCCTTTTTACATACCAAAGAAGAAAATATAAATTTAGAGGACAATCAACACATGTTTCCTTTACCCCCTTTTACCTTTTATGATAAATTGGCTAAACTAACAAAAAATAAAAAAAAAATGGCGTTGAAATCGATTTTTATTGACCAATCAGAATTGCCTCCCAGGATCTATAATTGTCTCAAAAGGTCCAATATATATACATTGTTGGACCTTTTGAATAACAGCCAAGAAGATCTTATGAAAATGGAGCATTTTCGCATAGAAGATGTCAAACAAATTTTAGGGATTCTAGAAAAAAATTTCGTAATTGATTTACCGAAAAATAAGTTTTAAATCCATTGGATTTTTTTCATGTTTTTTTTTAGAAAAAGGCCAAAAAAAGGGTTTTGAATATTTAGGACAATTCATATATATATTCGGAATCAGCATAGATTCATAATTTAATTGAATAGATGTATCTAGGGAGAATTCACTTTGAAGCGACTGTTCCCTAGATACATACGTCGTGATATTTTATTTCACAATTGAATC